TGAAATACTCATTTGGCCGAGGACTTCCAAACACATCATAAGCTAAACCCGTACTGACGAATAACCAACCCGCAATGAATAGGGAAGGTATAGTAATACTATGAATGACCCAGTATCGAATACTGGTAATAATATCAGCAAAAGAACGTTCTCCCGTGCTTCCAGACATGCTGAGCTCCACAAATTCTTGTACAGTCAAAAAAAAAAGGGGGAATCGATTCCATGAAAGATGGGATCAGTAAATAGAAAACTACTGATATTTAATCTTTGTGAGATCGTCAATTTTGTACCAAAGGTGTATTTAGAGTATACCGAATCAGTATAGCTATCCTTCCTTTGGCACAGCAACGCAGTCTCGGTCAATACCGAAATGAAATGCTACATAATTTCTTTCTTCTATTTTTGTTCCTTGTCTATGCATAACTGTATGTTATTCAATGGATCAATAGAAAATTCCTCAATTTCCTTATAAATTGGCTTCGTAATAGAAAGTAAAGATCTTGATAAAGTTTGAATCAATATCAATTTCGAATAATTCATGAAAGATATTATCACATATTCACATAATTAAATTATATGTGAAATCTATAACTTTTTTATTTTATGGTTGGTTAAAAGTTTTTTTTTGTTCGAATCCTTTAATTTCAAGTAACAAGTAATTGGTTGGTCGTACAATAAATATACTAAAAAAAAAAAATAATAGATAGTTTCTTGATGAAAGAAAGAGAACATAGTTGGAACAATCAATATTCGCAATACAACCGTTGTTGCATTAGATCCAAAGTAAAGATTCTTTCTTGACCGAACTACACTACAAAGGATGGAACTCCATAATATCGAAAGACAGAATATAGAACCTAAAAGGATAATGGAAGTTGCTCGTCTTCGAATCGAGTTGGCCCTGAAATCGAAAAAAAAATAAAGGTTTTATTTTTTCGATAGATGATGGGGGACACTTTTTTTCTTTTCATTCGCGATATTATAGGTAATTAACCAGCCTATTACTGTACTGAATCCAATGAGTTAATAAAATAAGTAAAGGTGGTATCAATCAGGTCGTTCGCTACAAAAAAAAATGGATTAGATCCTACTGAAAAAGAAAAGAAATGATCAAAATTGAAGTTATTTTCAAATCCAATTCTTTTATTCCAAAATTACTTAAATATAATTGCATTTTTGAATGAAGTTACACGACACAGTTCTTATTACTATTACTTTACTCAACTCACGAATTGCACAATGAATCTGTTGATTCGGAATCACAAGATCAATCGATGTCCCAGCTGATGAATTCATTTTTTTTCTACCTATGTAACTCTATCTTTTTTAGTGCCATTCATAATGACTGATGAATCAAGAACTTTCAATTGGAACTAAACTAATTCTGTCAATTGGTTTTTTCTTACTGTCAAAAATGAAAACTTAGGTATTAGGTAAGTGTTTTATCAACATATGTAGTGTAGCAAAAGAACATATCTAATTTAGCTCTTTCATGCCTACTATAACTAGTTATTTCGGTTTTCTACTGGCTGCTTCAACTATAACCCCAGCTCTATTTATTGGTTTGAACAAGATACGACTTATTTGAAATGAATTGAATGAACAATTCATAAAAAAAAAATGAGTATTTCTCTGAGATTCCAAGTATTCTATGGTTTCTTACCACGTCAATTGCCAATTCTTGGTTATTGAGATTCACGGATAATTCAGATTAATATTTAGGGATAGATCTTACCTTTCTTTTTTTATCCTCTTAAATCAAACAAATCGAAATGATTGAAGTTTTTCTATTTGGAATCGTCTTAGGTCTAATTCCTATTACTTTGGCAGGATTATTCGTAACTGCATATTTACAATACAGACGCGGTGATCAGTTGGACCTTTGATTGAGTAACATTTCTTTTTTTGATTGACCTCCTCCTTTCCTTGCAGGAGGTCAAATTCAAGTTGCAATTCAACTTTGTTAAGTTATTTTATTGTGATTCAGCATATTCTAAACAGAATCACGCTCTGTAGGATTTGAACCTACGACATCGGGTTTTGGAGACCCGCGTTCTACCGAACTGAACTAAGAGCGCTTTCTTATGACAGGAGATACAGCTGTAAAGAAAAGGATTTTTTTGTACCCCAATATATTTTGCTTGCATACATATAGTATGCAAAAAAGAAAGATTATGTCCAATTTTAATTGATCTAAATTAATCCCTCGTTACTGCCCATAGGAGAAGTAATAGGTAGGGATGACAGGATTTGAACCCGTGACATTTTGTACCCAAAACAAACGCGCTACCAAGCTGCGCTACATCCCTTTTAAAAATTGTTGTACAGTGTCATTGTACAAAATCCCTGTCTTGTTTTCCACATCGTTATTTTCTCCTCCATCTATATACAATTTTCTTGCTATTTCTTCTTTTTGGTTTTTTATAATAAAAGAATTATATACATCTGAAACCTAACGTAAAAAAAAAGAATAAGTATTTATTGGTAATGCTCAATAAGAAAGATATCCATTTTAGTTAGGAATTCCATGTAAAAATAAATACAAATGATCTTGAACTACAGCATCTGACCATATATGTATTACAATTAAAGAAGGAGGATTTTCAATGCGAGATATAAAAACATACCTCTCCGTGGCACCCGTGCTAACTACTCTATGGTTTGGGTCTTTAGCAGGTCTATTGATAGAAATTAATCGTTTATTCCCAGATGCCTTGTCATTCCCTTTTTTTTCATTCTAGTTTGTTTTTGATATGCAAAAAATGAAGAAAATTAGAGATACAATTCTACATGACGTGACTAAAATTTCGCGTCCCTTTTTTTTTCAGTTCTTTAGGGCAGGAAGGAAAGAGAAAGAAAAAAAAGTGTATTGACCCCCAGCATTCGGTGGATCTAAGATCGAATTTGGGAGAACAGAAATGGAAATGTGGGTCCAGTCCAGGGCACGGGCTCCACGAAATCATAGTATAGAAAGAAGATACTTAAATGAAATACGGAGATTAGGATAGGAATAATTGATAGTTAGAAACAAATTGTATTACTTAATTATTACTCTATTAATTAATTATTACTCTATTAATTAATATTAATTACAACGAAATCTTTAGAAATTGAATTTCTAGTTAGTAACTTCTATTGATTTTTTTTTGTTCTTTTCTTCTTTTTCGGTTCGGGTTGAAAATGGAAGAGTTAAGTTAAGTTAAGTCGATCCAAAATCCAAAGGAGGTTCATGGCCAAGGGTAAAGATGTCAGAGTCAGAGTTATTTTGGAATGTACCAGTTGTGCCCGAAATGGTGTCAATAAAGAATCGCCGGGTATTTCTAGATATATTACTCAAAAGAATCGCCACAATACACCCAGTCGACTAGAATTGAGAAAATTTTGTCGCTATTGTCACAAGCATACGATTCATGGGGAAATAAAGAAATAGATCGAAGGAAATGTGATCTTTCCAAGTAAGAGGAAGAACTTAACATATATGCATATATATAATATCTTAACATATATGCATATATATAATATAAAAATCAAAACCCTATTCCGGGCGGATCTGAAATGAATAAAGAAATAGAATTTTAGAGATAAGGAATAAAACATGGATAAATCCAAGCAACCTTTTCGTAAATCCAAGCGATCTTTTCGTAGGCGTTTGCCCCCAATTGGGCCGGGGGATAGAATCGATTATAGAAACATGAGTTTAATTAGTCGATTTATTAGTGAACAAGGAAAAATATTATCTAGACGAGTGAATAAATTAACCTTGAAACAACAACGATTAATTACTATTGCTATAAAACAAGCTCGTATTTTATCTTTGTTACCTTTTCTTAATAATGAGAAACAATTTGAGAGAACCGAGTCGATCCCTAGAACTACTGGTCCTAGAACCAGGAATAAATAGGCACACTCCTCATCCTCAATTGACTCAAAAATCCAACTGGATTTGATTGTTGTGTTAGAAGAAACAAAATGGGGGAAGAAGAAATCTTTTTTTTTATTGAAATATGTTCGTCCATTCCTACTACTTATCTTAATCTTAATTTATTTTTATTCTACCTTCCCGGAGTTTCATTCTCCGGGGAATTCTGTTTCAATCATTCCTGTATATTACTTTAGAATTTCCTTGATAATCTTATTGGAAATCATGTAAAGACAATTCTTATTTGATATAGCTATTTGTGCAAGTATTTTACGATTAAGAAGCAATTGCCTTTTGTACAGATTGTGTATGAATCGACTATAACTATAGAATACCTTATTCTCACGAGTTACTGCATTTATACGAGCGATCCACAAACGACGAAAATCCCTCTTTTGCTTGCCTCTATCCCGATGAGAGGAAACTAAGGCTCTCATTTTCTGTTGAGTAGTCGTTCGAGTAAGTCTTGAATGAGCACCTCTAAAGGTTGATGCAAATAAACGAATTTTTGTTCGACGTCTCCGAGCTGTATATCCTCGTTTAACTCTGGTCATTGAATCAAATTAAACTTTAATGAATAACTAATTGATTTCTCGTCTTTCAGTTATTCTTTTTCCCTCCCCTGGTCGATTAATAACAAAACGGATTATTCCGATATATAAAATATAAATTCCAATGGCTTTTGCTACTATGACCTTCCCAACCACGATTTTTTATTCCTTCCAGGCATCATTTCACTTGGAAATAAGAAATTCTATCGATACTAAATAAAAAAAAAATAGTGGGTTCCATCGTTTCTACGGTTACTTCTTAAACGGTGAGGTCCTCTCTATACACCGGAGCCTCTTTTCTCATTTAAGCAAATGTTATTGTTAACTTGTATAGTTAGCACTTTTTGGCTCTACCCATCAATTATACAGTAATAGGTCTTTTCACAATGAGAGCTATCCATACAGTGACGGCATTTAATTATGAAAGTTGGCTAGGTAGCTGACCCTGTTAGTCCGTTCTTTCAAGAATAGGAGTATAAGCTCTTTCTTTCTTATAATATAATATCATTTTCCCCGCTTAATGGATAACCATTTGCTACCAATGGGGAATTGCTTCTCATCTCAAACCGAGATGATTGGATTTGCACCAATGGAAACCAAAAATTCCATACACGGATAGGTATATGATAGATCCTCGTTTTTAGTTTTTAGATAGTAAATGGCGTTCTTCCATTCTACCTATCCTATTCATGGGTACTGGTCATTGATACTGGAAAAATTGTCTCATTTGTTCGAGCTCATGATCTGAACGAGTCGCACATACACCCTAGTACATGTTCCTCGACGCTGAGGACATCCTCGAAGAGCGGGAGATTTCGTGACATTTCTTATTGGCTTTCTTGCGTTTCTAATAAGTTGTTTAATAGTTGGCATGTCGTATATATATATATATAGAATTAGAATTATAGAATGGGTTGGTTTAGATCGATCTTAACCTGATGATTGATGATTATGAATTTTTTCTATTCAATATAAAATTGCGTAAAATTCAAATTATGGTTTGAAGTAGATTTACACGAAATCCCCAGTATTTTCATTTTCGACCGCTACAAGATCAACAATGCCATGAGCTTGGGCTTCTTTTGCTGACATAAAAACATCCCTTTCCATGTCTTCGGATACAATCCATAAAGGGTTGCCGGTTCTTTGCACATAAACCTTTGTGAGTGTTTCGCGAAGTTTCAGTAGTTCTTCCGCTTCCAGGATAAATTCCCCTGCTTGTGCCTCATAAAAAGAACTGGCAGGTTGGTGAATCATAACCCTGATGATATTGAATAACATCAGGAACGGTTCTTCTATCTCGTACGATTGGGTTAAAGTAAGGGATAAAAAAATAACAAGAAGAAAAAAAAATAGAATTGAACAACCGTACAGGCATCTTTTTTTTGTGCATTGCATACGGCTCTGCAATGGAATTTATTTTTTCCCCCTTCCATCGAAGAAAGAAATAGAATCCATCCGATCCAGATCGTTGAATGATCCATTTACCACCCTTCTTTTCGTCGAATTAAAAAAATACTATGATGGTTCTGTTGCTTTATATATTTATTTTATCTCATCTGTGATTGAACAATCCCAAAGTTTCTTTCTGATACGATCAAATAAGGAAAAATGATCTTTTTTTTTTCATTTTCGTACTCTTTCTTTCATAACATAAATATAAGAAAAAGACTTCTGGTTTGCAAGAAAAATGGTTTGTGACGCTGAAATGTACTCCCGACGCATACGAATAAGATCAAATCGGAAATAACCCTTGTTTCATACTACTATCTCGATACAAAATCTCATGTTATGAAAAAACAATAAAATAATAGTTTGTTCATATCGAACTCGAAGTGCCATGCTATTATTACTTATTATTCATATTCGATATGGCGAAGGCATAGTCTTCTTTTTTTTTTCAAATAAAAAACTCATTGGCGCCAAGCGTGAGGGAATGCTAGACGTTTGGTAATTTCTCCTCCGACCAGAATGAAAGATCCCATTGAAGCGGCTAATCCCATGCATATTGTATGCACATCGGGTGGTACAAATTGCATAGTATCGTAAATGGCTATTCCTGGTATTACCCATCCGCCGGGAGAGTTTATAAACAAATAAAGATCTCTAGTCTCATCCTCTATACTGAGATATACCATGAGACCAACAAGTTGATTCGAGATCTCGCTATCAACCTCTTGGCCTAAAAAAAGTAATCTTTCTCGATGAAGTCGGTTGATTAGGACAAAATTGTATCCCTTAGGAACCGTACACGCACCTTTGAATGCATACGGTTCAAAAAAAAAAATTGCAAAAAAAAAGAATCAATGTGTTAATTAATCAATGTGTCGATTCCAGTCCTATTTCTTTTTTTTTTATAACAGGTTAAAAAAAAAATGAGGCTTGAGGCTCGCTTCCCGAAAAAAAGAATTTACTGAACTTTTTGAACTAACCTCTCATTGATGTATTGTTTCATCGAGATTCAAATCACGATGTTATTTTCTTGTTCCTGAATGGGTCCTTTCAACTCTTTTTTTTAGGTTCATGTTCTACTCCGGGTAAAGATCTGTCCGAATTCTATTTGCACATATAGGGCAAATGATCTCAGTACCACTTCTTTTTTTTTAATTCCTTTCATGCCTGCCTTCCCCCAAACTATTCGATCTATTCATCATACTACTCCATTGATTGGCAGTTTGAGATTACTCCTTAATTATCCTATAGCCTATAGTAAGTATAACTTAATTATCCTATATAACTTAATTATCCTATAAGTATAACTTAATTATCCTATAGTAAATTATCCTATAGTAAGTATAAGTAGTATAGTAAGTATAAGAATCATTTATGATACAAGTGGTAATCGTACATATATTACCAATTTGGTATTTTCTGAACGGAGCCTGGATACTTTATTTTATCGGTCCAAGTTAACCATAAATTATTTTAATTGATAATATTGATCCCCAATAAAAATTGATCTAATTGCACTTCACGCTCCGAATGATTGATGGTTCAATCAATATTTCTTGGGCGAAACAGAGGATATCTCGATCGGGGGAGAGAACGGGTAAATCCCATATGACCCAATATGTCTGACAAGTCGCACTATACGTCAACCCAAACTGCATCTTCCTCTCCAGGACTCCGAAAAGGTACTTTTGGAACACCAATGGGCATTAAATTAAAGAAAAAAATTAAGTACTATACTTCACTTTAATATGGAAACGTAAAAATTATTGTCTTCATCATTTGTTTTTTCTGTTTATTCTATTTTATACATAAATTGGAAGGTTCATAGAGGACGACAAGATTAATAAAGAAAAATTTTACCGAACGAACAGGTCAGTTGTTCGAATGATAAACAAATATCTATGCATTTGTTCCCCCAAAATGGGACCAATCCCACCATTGCGTATTGGTACTTATCGGATATAGAATAGATCTGCTTCTCTTTGTTCTTACGAACAGAATTGTTCCGTTATTTCCAATGGAACGGAAAATATTAACCCTTTCCCATACAAAATCTACTGAAAAGGTTAGGTACATAGTTAGGTACATAGTATAGTTTTTCCAATGCGATAAAGTCACATAGTGTCTATTTTTCTTTGATAAAGGGGTATTTCCATGGGTTTGCCTTGGTATCGTGTTCATACTGTTGTATTGAATGATCCCGGCCGATTGCTTGCTGTCCATATAATGCATACAGCTCTAGTTTCTGGTTGGGCTGGTTCGATGGCTCTATACGAATTAGCGGTTTTTGATCCCTCTGACCCCGTTCTTGATCCAATGTGGAGACAAGGTATGTTCGTTATACCCTTCATGACTCGGTTAGGAATAACCAATTCATGGGGTGGTTGGAGTATTTCAGGAGGAACTGTAACAAATCCAGGTATTTGGAGTTATGAAGGTGTGGCAGGGGCACATATTGTGTTTTCTGGCTTGTGCTTCTTGGCAGCTATCTGGCATTGGGTATATTGGGACCTAGAAATATTCTGTGATGAACGTACAGGAAAACCTTCTTTGGATTTGCCTAAGATCTTTGGAATTCATTTATTTCTCTCAGGGTTGGCTTGCTTTGGCTTTGGCGCATTTCATGTAACAGGCTTGTATGGTCCTGGAATATGGGTGTCCGACCCTTATGGACTAACTGGAAAAGTACAATCTGTAAATCCAGCGTGGGGGGTGGAAGGTTTTGATCCTTTTGTTCCAGGGGGAATAGCCTCTCATCATATTGCAGCGGGTACATTGGGCATATTAGCGGGCCTATTCCATCTTAGTGTCCGTCCACCTCAACGTCTATACAAAGGATTACGTATGGGCAATATTGAAACTGTACTTTCCAGTAGTATCGCTGCTGTTTTTTTTGCAGCTTTCGTTGTTGCTGGAACTATGTGGTATGGTTCAGCAACTACCCCAATCGAATTATTTGGTCCGACTCGTTATCAGTGGGATCAGGGATACTTCCAGCAAGAAATATATCGAAGAGTTAGCGCCGGACTAGCCGAAAATCTGAGTTTATCGGAGGCTTGGTCTAAAATTCCCGAAAAATTAGCTTTTTATGATTACATTGGTAATAATCCAGCAAAAGGAGGATTATTCAGAGCAGGTTCAATGGACAACGGGGATGGAATAGCTGTTGGATGGCTAGGACACCCCATCTTTAGAGATAAAGAAGGGCGCGAGCTTTTTGTACGTCGTATGCCTACTTTTTTTGAAACATTTCCAGTGGTTTTGGTAGATGGAGACGGAATTGTGAGAGCCGATGTTCCTTTTAGAAGGGCAGAGTCAAAGTATAGTGTCGAACAAGTAGGTGTAACTGTTGAGTTCTATGGTGGCGAACTCAACGGAGTTAGTTATAGTGATCCTGCTACTGTGAAAAAATATGCTAGACGTGCCCAATTAGGGGAAATTTTTGAATTAGACCGGGCTACTTTGAAATCCGATGGTGTTTTTCGTAGCAGTCCAAGGGGTTGGTTCACTTTTGGGCATGCTTCGTTTGCTTTGCTTTTCTTTTTCGGACACATTTGGCATGGCGCTAGAACCTTGTTCAGAGATGTTTTTGCCGGTATTGATCCAGATTTGGACGCTCAAGTGGAATTTGGAACATTCCAAAAAATTGGAGATCCAACTACAAAGAGACAGGTAGTCTGATACAACATTGCTTTGGTATCTTTGTCTCCATTTTTGTTTTTGATTTGACATAGTGTACCGGAGCAATCCTGACTTGAATCACCATCTTTTTCTTTGACTCTTTCCCTTTCTTTATATGGTAAATTCCCAAATGAATAGGTGTGGAAGCTATAATTGTAAAACACGATTGAATCTATGGAAGCATTGGTTTATACATTCCTGTTAGTCTCGACTTTAGGGATAATTTTTTTCGCTATCTTTTTTCGAGAACCGCCTAAGGTTCCGACTAAAAAAATGAAATGATTTTTGATTATCTCAATTGAGATTGAGATAATTGAGCCTCCCATATTGGGAGGCTCATTACTTCAACTAGTCCCCGTGTTCTTCGAACGGATCTCTTAATTGTTGAGAAGGTTGC